AATGAATTGCCTGACAAAAAGGATTACCTTGATAGGGTAAATTATAAAGATATTATCTTTATTCATTATATTTAATAGAATTAAACTATTTCTAAAAGCTTCAAAAACTTTTGTGCTTCATACACTAAAATATAAAAAGATAAGCTAATTAAGCTATTGGGTTCATACCCCACTTATAAAGGTTATAATCCTTTTCTTTTTAATTAAAAAAATCTCTAATAATATTTTTTTTATTATATTAATTTTAGGTTCTTTAATTACTATTTCTTCAAATTCTTGGTTAGGAGCATGAATAGGGTTAGAAATTAATTTACTTTCATTTATTCCCTTAATAAATGAAAGTAAAAAAAATTTAATAACATCAGAAAGTAGATTAAAGTATTTTTTAACACAAGCTTTTGCTTCCTCAATTTTATTATTTGCAATTATTTTAATAATATTATTTTTTAATAATAATTGAATAATAAATAATAATTTTAATGATTTATTAATTTTATCTACTTTATTATTAAAAAGTGGAGCTGCTCCTTTTCATTTTTGATTTCCTGGAGTTATAGAAGGATTAAATTGAATTAATAGATTAATTTTAATAACTTGACAAAAAATTGCTCCTTTAATATTAATTTCTTATAATATAAATTATAATTTTTTTTTAATTTCTATTATTTTATCAATAATTATTGGAGCTTTAGGAGGATTAAATCAAACCTCATTACGAAAATTAATAGCATTTTCTTCAATTAATCATTTAGGTTGAATATTAATAGCTATAATAAATAATGAATTATTATGATTTAGTTATTTTATATTATATTCTATTTTATCAATATCCATTATTTTAATATTCAATAACTTTAAACTATTTCATTTCAATCAAATATTTAATTTTTCATTAATTAATCCATTAATTAAATTTTTTATATTTTTAAATCTATTATCTTTAGGAGGATTACCTCCTTTTTTAGGATTTTTACCAAAATGATTAGTAATTCAAAATTTAATTGAATTAAATCAAATTTTTTTGTTATTTATTAGAGTTTGTTTAACATTAATCACTTTATATTATTATTTACGAATATCATATAGAATTTATATATTAAATTACAATAAAAATTCATGAATATTAACAAATTTTTATAGAAATAAAAATATAAATTTAATTTTAACTTTAAATTTTATTTCTATTATAGGATTAATAATTATTAGTTTAATTTATTTAATTCTATAATAGACAAGAATTTAAGTTAAAAAAACTAATAGCCTTCAAAGCTGAAAATATTTGTATTAATCCTTTAGTTCTTAAACTTTAATAATTTTTACATTATTCCTTCAGAATTGCAGTCTAATATCATTATTGAATATAAAGTTTGATTAAAAAGAATTATTTTCTTATATATAAATTTACAATTTATCGCCTTAACTTCAGCCATTTAATCGCGACAATGACTATTTTCAACTAATCATAAAGATATTGGTACTTTATATTTCATTTTTGGGGTTTGATCAGGAATAATTGGAACTTCCCTAAGAATTTTAATTCGTGCTGAATTAAGTCATCCTGGAATATTTATTGGAAATGATCAAATTTACAATGTAATTGTAACAGCTCATGCATTTATTATAATTTTTTTTATAGTAATACCTATTATAATTGGAGGATTTGGAAATTGATTAGTCCCTTTAATATTAGGGGCTCCAGATATAGCTTTCCCTCGAATAAATAATATAAGTTTCTGAATACTACCTCCTTCATTGACTCTTCTCTTGTCTAGAAGTATAGTGGAAAATGGATCAGGTACAGGATGAACAGTTTATCCCCCTCTTTCATCAGGAACTGCCCACGCCGGAGCTTCTGTTGATCTTACAATTTTTTCTCTTCATTTAGCTGGTGTTTCATCAATTTTAGGAGCAGTAAATTTTATTACTACTGTAATTAATATACGATCTAGAGGAATTACTTTAGATCGATTACCTTTATTTGTATGATCTGTTGTAATTACAGCTATTTTATTACTTTTATCTTTACCTGTATTAGCTGGAGCTATTACTATATTATTAACTGATCGAAATTTAAATACTTCATTTTTTGATCCTATTGGAGGAGGAGATCCTATTCTTTATCAACATTTATTTTGATTTTTTGGTCATCCAGAAGTTTATATTTTAATTTTACCTGGATTTGGTATAATTTCTCATATTATTACTCAAGAAAGAGGAAAAAAGGAAACATTTGGAACTTTAGGTATAATTTATGCTATATTAACAATTGGATTATTAGGATTTATTGTATGAGCTCATCATATATTTACTGTTGGTATAGATGTAGATACACGAGCTTATTTTACATCTGCAACAATAATTATTGCTGTTCCCACAGGAATTAAAATTTTCAGTTGATTAGCAACTCTTCATGGAACACAATTAAATTATAGTCCTGCTTTACTATGATCCTTAGGATTTGTATTTTTATTTACTGTAGGGGGATTAACTGGAGTTGTATTAGCTAATTCATCAATTGATATTGTATTACATGATACTTATTATGTCGTTGCTCATTTCCACTATGTTTTATCAATAGGAGCTGTATTTGCTATTATAGCTGGTTTCATTCATTGATATCCTTTATTAACAGGATTAGTAATAAATCCTTCATGATTAAAAATACAATTTGCTATAATATTTATTGGGGTAAATTTAACATTTTTTCCTCAACATTTTTTAGGATTAGCTGGAATACCTCGACGATATTCTGATTTCCCAGATAGTTACTTAACATGAAATATCATTTCTTCTTTAGGTAGAACTATTTCTTTATTTGGAATTATTTTTTTTATATTTATTATTTGAGAAAGTATAATTTCCCAACGTACCCCTTCTTTCCCTATACAATTATCTTCTTCAATTGAATGATATCATACTCTTCCTCCTGCGGAACATACTTATTCAGAATTACCATTACTTTCTTCTAATTTCTAATATGGCAGATTAGTGCAATGAATTTAAGCTTCATATATAAAGATTCTTATCTTTTATTAGAAAATGGCAACATGAGCAAATCTAGGACTTCAAGATAGTTCCTCTCCTTTAATAGAACAATTAAATTTTTTTCATGATCATACACTTTTAATTTTAATTATAATTACTATATTAATTGCTTATATTATATTTATATTATTCTTTAATAAATTTACAAATCGTTATTTATTACACGGACAAACAATTGAAATTATTTGAACAATTATACCTGCAGTAATTTTAATATTTATTGCTTTTCCCTCTCTTCGATTATTATACTTAATAGATGAAATTAATTCTCCTTTAATTACCTTAAAGGTAATTGGTCATCAATGATATTGAAGTTATGAATATTCTAATTTTTTAAATTTAGAATTTGATTCATATATAATTCCTACAAATGATTTAGATTTAAATGGATTTCGATTATTAGATGTTGATAATCGTATTATTTTACCTTTAAATAATCAAATTCGAATTTTAGTAACAGCTACTGATGTCATTCATTCATGAACTGTCCCTTCTTTAGGTGTAAAAATTGATGCTACTCCAGGTCGCTTAAATCAAACTAATTTTTTAATTAATCAACCTGGATTATTTTTTGGTCAATGTTCAGAAATTTGTGGAGCAAATCATAGTTTTATACCAATTGTTATTGAAAGAGTTCCAATAAATAATTTTATTAAATGAGTTTCTTCTCAAATAAATTCATTAGATGACTGAAAGCAAGTAATGATCTCTTAAATCATATTATAGTAAATTAGCACTTACTTCTAATGATAAATAATTTTATTAAAAAATTAGTTTTATAAAAACCTTAGTATGTCAAACTAAAAAAATTAGTTTTAATCTAATATTTTTTAATTCCTCAAATAGCTCCTATTAGATGATTAACTTTATTTTTTATTTTTTCTTTTACATTAATAATTTTTAATATTAAAAATTATTTTTGTTTTTTTCATAATTCTAATGAATCTTCCCAAAATTTAAATATTAAACAATTTAAAATAACTTGAAAATGATAACAAATTTATTTTCTGTGTTTGATCCTTCTACTACAATTTTAAATTTATCTTTAAATTGACTAAGAACTTTTTTAGGTCTTTTAATTATTCCATCAACTTATTGATTAATACCAAATCGATTTCAAATTATTTGAAATAATATTTTATTAACTTTACATAAAGAATTTAAAACTCTATTAGGTCCTAACGGTCATAATGGAAGAACATTAATATTTGTATCATTATTTTCATTAATTATATTCAATAATTTTTTAGGATTATTTCCTTATATTTTTACAAGTACTAGTCATTTAACATTAACATTAACTTTAGCTTTTCCTTTATGATTAAGTTTTATATTATATGGATGAATTTGTCATACACAACATATATTTGCTCATTTAGTTCCTCAAGGAACTCCTCCTGTATTAATACCTTTTATAGTATGTATTGAAACAATTAGAAATATTATTCGACCAGGAACTTTAGCTGTTCGATTAACTGCAAATATAATTGCAGGACATTTATTAATAACATTATTAGGAAATACAGGACCTATATCAACATCTTATATTATTTTATCATTAATTTTAATTACTCAAATTGCTCTTTTAGTATTAGAATCTGCCGTAGCAATTATTCAATCTTATGTTTTTGCTGTATTAAGAACTCTTTATTCTAGTGAAGTAAATTAATTCATGTCAACACACGCAAATCACCCTTTTCATTTAGTAGATTATAGACCTTGGCCTTTAACAGGAGCTATTGGAGCAATATCAACTGTTACTGGATTAGTTCAATGATTTCATCAATATGATATTTCATTATTTTTATTAGGAAATATTATTACTTTATTAACAATATATCAATGATGACGAGATATTTCTCGAGAAGGAACATTTCAAGGACTTCATACTATTCCTGTTACATTAGGGTTACGATGAGGAATAATTTTATTTATTATTTCTGAAGTCTTTTTTTTTATTTCATTTTTTTGAGCTTTCTTTCACAGAAGTTTATCTCCTACAATTGAATTAGGAATAATTTGACCTCCTGTTGGAATTATTGCTTTTAATCCTTTTCAAATTCCTCTATTAAATACAGCTATTTTATTAGCTTCAGGAGTTACAGTTACTTGAGCTCATCATAGTTTAATAGAAAATAATCATACTCAAACAATACAAAGTTTATTTTTTACAATTTTATTAGGAATTTATTTTTCTATTTTACAAGCATATGAATATATTGAAGCTCCATTTACAATTGCTGATAATGTTTATGGATCAACATTTTTTGTTGCAACAGGTTTTCATGGACTTCATGTATTAATTGGAACAACATTTCTTTTAATTTGTTTAATTCGACATATAAATTATCATTTTTCAAGTGGTCATCATTTTGGATTCGAAGCTGCAGCTTGATATTGACATTTTGTTGATGTAGTTTGATTATTTTTATATATTTCAATTTATTGATGAGGTAGTTAATTTATAAAGTATATTTTTGTATATGTGACTTCCAATCACAAGGACTAAATAATTTTAGTATAAATAATTATTCTATTATTCATTATAAGATGTATTATTTTTATTATTACAATTATTGTAATAATATTAGCTTCTATTTTATCAAAAAAAACTATTATTGATCGAGAAAAATCTTCCCCTTTTGAATGTGGATTTGATCCAATAAATTATTCTCGTTTACCTTTTTCATTACGATTTTTTTTAATTGCTATTATTTTTTTAATTTTTGATGTAGAAATTGCTTTAATTTTACCAATAATTTTAATCATTAAATCATCTAATTTAATTAATTGAACAATTACTAGATTATTTTTTATTTTTATTTTATTAGTGGGTTTATATCATGAATGAAATCAAGGAGCTTTAGAATGAAATAAATAATAAATATGAAGCGATATATTGCAATTAGTTTCGGCCTAATCTTAGGTGAAATTCACCCATATTTTAAATAGGATAATAGTTAACTATAACATTTAATTTGCACTTAAAAAGTATTGAATTTATTCAATTTATCTTAATTAATTGAAACCAAAAAGAGGTATATCACTGTTAATGATATCAATGAATAATTTAATATTCCAATTAAGAAATATAAATGGAATTAAACCATTAAAGATAAAAGTTAGCAGCTTTTTCTTGATCATCATATTTCATTAATAAAATAAACTTAAATTTATATAGTTTAAATAAAACATTACATTTTCACTGTAAAAATAAAAATTTATTTTTTATAAATATTATAGTTATTTAAAAATTATAATAATTTCCCTAACATCTTCAGTGTTATGCTCTAAATATAAGCTATTTAAATTTTAATTATTTTAAAAATAATATTATTAAAACTAAAACAATAACTCATAATATATAACTTAATAAATAAATTTTTAAATTATTATTTTGAAATTCTTGAATATATAATGAATAATTTTTTAATTGTTTATATAAAATTTGACCCCCAAAATATTCACTTCACCCTTGATCAAATCTTTTAAATGAATATATTCCTAAAATTAATGGTCATTTAATTACCCCAATTGTTGATACTACAGGTATAAATCATATACTCCCTGAAAAAAATCTAAAATTATAAAAATTTAATGATTTATTGAAAAAAAACAATTTAATATTTCTAATTAAATATCCAAATATTCCCCCTAAAATACATACTAATAAAGTTAATATTTTTATATAAAATGGTAAACAAATTATTTCAGGATTAAAAAATATTAATCAACTTAATATTCTTCCCCCAATAATTGCTATTACTATTAAAAAAAAAATTCTAAAAGATATAATTCACCCCTTATCATTTAATATATTTAAAGAAGTTATATTAAAATCTCCTGTTATTGAATAATATACCAATCGAAATGAATAACAAACAGTTAATCCTGTTGAAAAAAAAAAAAGAAAAAAAGAAAAAAAATTTATATAAGATAATCTCACCATTTCTAAAATTAAATCCTTCGAATAAAATCCTGCTAAAAAAGGTATTCCACATAAAGCTAAATTAGCAATATTAAAACATCTACAAGTTAAAGGTATTCTATTTCTTAACCCCCCTATAAATCGAATATCTTGAGCATTTTTAGTGTTATGAATAATTACTCCCGCACATATAAAAAGTAAAGCCTTAAATAAAGCATGAGTTAATAAATGAAAAAATGCTAATTTATAGTACCCAATTGATAAGATTCTTATTATTAAACCTAATTGACTTAGTGTTGATAAAGCAATAATTTTCTTTAAATCAAATTCAAAATTCGCCCCTAATCCTGCTATAAATATAGTTAAACCAGAAATTAATAATAAAAATTGACCTAAAAAAGTATTTTCTAATAAAATATTAAAACGAATTAATAAATATACTCCTGCTGTTACTAATGTTGAAGAATGAACTAATGCTGAAACAGGGGTTGGTGCTGCTATCGCAGCAGGTAATCAAGATGAAAAGGGAATTTGTGCTCTTTTAGTTATTGCGGCTAATACTACTAAAGACCCAATAACTATTATTTCAATATCTATTTTTATAATATCTAAATAAAAAATATAATTTCATCTACCATAATTTAATATTCATGCAATAGCTAATAATAAAGCAACATCCCCAATTCGATTTGATAATGCTGTTAATATACCTGCATTATAAGATTTTACATTTTGAAAATAAATTACTAAACAATAAGAAACTAAACCTAATCCATCTCATCCTAATAAAATTCTAATTAAATTAGGTCTAATAATTAATATTATTATTGAAAAAACAAATATTAATACTAATAAAATAAAACGATTAACATTAAAATCTTCTCTCATGTATTGATCTCTATAAAAAATTACTAAAGAAGAAATTAATAAAACAAAAGATATAAATATTAATCTTATTCAATCAAATAAAAAAGTTATTACAATTGATATGGAATGTAAAGAAACAATTTCTCATTCAATAAAATAAATTAAATCATTTAATAAAAATTTTAATCTAAAAATAAATAAAGTAAATCTAATAGAAATTAAAATATAAAATCTATTTTTACAATAATTAATTAAATTATTCACGATCTAAAATGAAAATTTCATATCATTGACACCACAAATCAATATTTTATTTAAACTATTTAAATATAATTATTAAATTCATAATATACAAAAATTACTCTTTATAATTAATAAATTTAAAGGTAATCAATGTAATATTAATAATAAAAATTCTCGAATACTTCCAGAAGAAAAAAAATAAACCCCTGAATAAATTTTTCCATGTTGACTATAAGCAAATAAATAAAGAGTATAAGCAGCTCTAAAAAAAGATAAAAAAGCTAATCTAATTATTGTTAATCAAGATCATCTAACAATTCTATTTAATAAAGAAATTTCTCCTAATAAATTTAAAGTTGGAGGAGCAGCTATATTTCCAGAACATAATAAAAATCACCATAAAGATAATCTAGGTATAAAATTTAATATACCCTTATTAATTAATAAACTTCGTCTTCTTATTCGTTCATATGAAATATTAGCTAAACAAAATAAACCTGAAGAACATAATCCATGTGCAATTATTAATGTATAAGAACCATTTAATCCCCAATAAGTTATTGTTATTAAACCACTTAATACAATTCCTATATGTGCAACAGAAGAATAAGCAATTAAAGCTTTTAAATCTATTTGTCATAAACAAATTAATCTAACTAATACTCCACCAATTAATCTAATTCTAATTCAAATAAAATTAAATTTTATACCTAAAACCTGTAAAATAGAAAAAATTCGTAATAATCCATATCCTCCTAACTTTAATAATACTCCTGCTAAAATTATTGAACCCGATACAGGGGCTTCAACATGAGCTTTAGGTAATCATAAATGAACTAAAAATATAGGTATTTTTACTAAAAATGCAAATACTAAACATAAATATAAAAATTCTAAGTTATAAAGATTTTTATAACTTAATATAATATAATGTATTGTATAATCATTATTTTTAACAAAAAAAATTCCAATTAATAATGGTAATGAAGCCAATAAAGTATAAAATAATAAATAAATTCCTGCTTGTAATCGTTCTGGTTGATATCCTCATCCTAAAATTAAAAATAATGTAGGAATTAATCTACTTTCAAAAAATAAATAAAATATAAATAATCTTATTGAACTAAAAGTAAAAATTAATATTAATAATAAAAAAATAATTATAAATAAAAATAAATTAATATAATTATTATAACGAACAACACCTTCACTTGCTATTAATATTAAACCACAAATTCAAAAACTCAATAAAATTAAACCATAAGAAATTATATCTATTCCAAAATAATAAGAAATATCACAAAAATAATAATTTGATCTAATTTTAATTATAAATAAACCAGTAACTAAAAAAATTAAATTTTGAACCATTCAATAAATATTTTTTTTAAAAAATAAAAAAAATATAAATATAACTATAAAAATAAATTTTAACATTGTAAAATAGAAAAACTTTGAAAATAATCATTTCCGTGAGTTCGAATTATAGAAACTAAAATAGATAAACCTAAAACTCCTTCACAAACACAAAAAGTTAAAAAAAATATACTAAAATATGATTCATAATTTATAAAATTTAAATATAAAAATAATAATATAAATAATATTAATACTATAAATTCTAATCTTAATAAAGTGCATAATAAGTGTTTTCGTCTAGAAATAAATACAATACACCCAAATACAAATATAATAATTATTAAATAATATATATATATATTTATCATTAGTTTTAATAGTTTAAAAAAAACATTAGTCTTGTAAACTAAAAATAAAATAATTTTTTTTAAAACTTCAAGAAAAAAGATTCTTCCTTTTCATTAACTCCCAAAGTTAATATTTTATTATAAACTATTTCTTGAAATTATAATAATTATTATATTAATATCATTTATTACTAGATTTATTTTTATACAAATAAAACATCCTTTAGCAATAGGATTAATATTATTAATTCAAACTTTTTTAATCTCTTTATTAACAGGAATATATGCTAAAACATTTTGATTTTCTTATGTATTATTTTTAATTTTTATAGGGGGAATATTAGTATTATTTATTTATGTTACATCTTTATCATCAAATGAAATATTTTCAATATCATTTAAATTAACATTTTTATCTATTATTTTTTTAATAATTTCAAATTTTATTTTATTTTTTATTGATAAATCAATTATTGAAAACTTTATTAATAATAATGAAATAAATTCATTTTTAAATAATTCATTAATAATAGAAAATATTATTGAATTAAATAAAATATATAATTTTCCAACAAATTTAATTACACTATTATTAATTAATTATTTATTTTTAACTTTATTAGTAGTAGTAAAAATTACAAAAAAAAATTATGGCCCATTACGACCTATTTATTAATGAATAAATCATTTCGAAAAACTCACCCTTTAATTAAAATTGCAAATAATGCATTAGTTGACTTACCTGCTCCCTCAAATATTTCTGCATGATGAAATTTTGGGTCATTATTAGGATTATGTTTAATTATTCAAATTTTAACTGGATTATTCTTAGCAATACATTATACAGCTGATATTGAAACAGCTTTTAATAGAGTTAATCATATTTATCGAGATGTAAATAATGGATGATTTCTACGAATTTGTCACGCTAATGGAGCTTCTTTTTTTTTTGCTTGTTTATTTATTCATATTGGACGAGGAATTTATTATAATTCTTATTTATTTGTTCCTACATGAATAATTGGGGTAATCATTTTATTTATAGTAATAGCTACAGGATTTTTAGGATATGTTTTACCATGAGGTCAAATATCATTTTGAGGAGCAACTGTTATTACAAATCTTTTATCTGCTGTTCCTTACTTAGGAGTCGATCTTGTTCAATGAATTTGAGGAGGCTTCGCAGTTGATAATGCTACTTTAACACGATTTTTTACATTTCATTTTATTTTACCATTTATTGTATTAGCATTAACAATAATTCATTTATTATTTTTACATCAAACAGGATCAAACAATCCTTTAGGTTTAAATAGAAATATTGATAAAATTCCTTTTCATCCTTATTTTATTTATAAGGATATAATTGGATTTGTTATTTTTATTTGAATTTTAATTGGGTTTATTTGAAAATTTAATTATTTATTAATAGATCCAGAAAATTTTATTCCAGCAAATCCTTTAGTTACTCCTGTTCATATTCAACCTGAATGATATTTTTTATTTGCTTATGCTATTTTACGATCAATTCCAAATAAATTAGGTGGGGTAATTGCATTAGTTTTATCAATTGCTATTTTAATAATTCTTCCATTTACTCATATAAGTAAATTCCGAGGATTACAATTTTATCCTTTAAATCAAATTTTATTCTGAAATATAGTAATTGTAGCTTCATTATTAACTTGAATTGGAGCTCGACCTGTAGAAGATCCTTATGTTTTAACAGGACAAATTTTAACAGTACTTTATTTTTCTTATTTTTTAATTAATCCATTATTAACAAAATATTGAGATAAATTATTAAATTAATTAATAAGCTTTTATAGTATATGTCTTGAAAACATAAGAAAGAAGTAAAATCTTCTATTAATTTAATTATACTAAAAAATATTCATTAAAATAATATAGATAAAATAAAAATTTTAAATCCAATAAAAAAAAATAAATAATTTAAAGATATAGGTAAAAATCTTTTTCAAGCTAAATATATTAATTTATCATATCGAAATCGAGGTAAAGTTCCTCGAACTCAAATAAATAAAAAAGAAATTAAAGTTAATTTTAAAAAAAATATAATTCTATAAATATCTCTCCCTAAAAAAATTACTCTAAATAATATACTTATAAATAAAATTCTTGAATATTCAGCTAAAAAAATTAAAGCAAATCCCCCTCTTCTATATTCAACATTAAATCCTGATACTAATTCTGATTCTCCTTCAGCAAAATCAAAAGGAGTACGATTAGTCTCAGCTAAACAAGAAGCAAATCAAACTAATGCTAAAGGAAAACAAAATATAATAAATCATATATATTTTTGAAATAAATAAAAATTTAAAAAATTATAATTTCCAATTAAAAAAATAAATCTTAATAAAATTAAAGCTAATCTTACTTCATAAGAAATAGTTTGAGCTACTGCTCGTAATCCCCCTAATAAAGCATAATTAGAATTAGAAGATCATCCAGCAACTATAACTGTATAAACTCCTAAACTAGTAATACATAAAAAAAATAAAACTCCTAAATTAAAAGAATATAATTTAATTAAATAAGGTATACTTATTCAAATTAAAAGAGATAAAAATAAAGAAAAAATAGGAGAAAAATAATAAAAAATATAATTAGATAATAAAGGATAAGTTTGTTCCTTAGTAAATAATTTTACAGCATCTCTAAAAGGTTGTAATAATCCTATAAATCCTACTTTATTGGGACCTTTACGAATTTGAATATAACCTAAAACTTTTCGTTCTAATAAAGTTAAAAAAGCAACTCCAACTATTACACAAATTACTAATAATAATCTTCCAATTAATGATAATAAATAATCTATAATAAACAATACTATTTATAATTAATTAAATTATATAAATAAATTCTAAATTTATTGCACTAATCTGCCAAAATAGTTTATTAAATATTAATAAAATTCTTAATTTTAAAATCTATATTTTTTATATTAGGTCCTTTCGTACTATAATATAATATTTTAATTAAGGATAGAAACCAACCTGGCTTACGCCGGTTTGAACTCAGATCATGTAAGAAATCAAAGGTCGAACAGACCTAAACTTTAAACTTCTACACCTAAAAATAACTCTTAATCCAACATCGAGGTCGCAATCTTTTTTGTCGATATGAACTCTAAAAAAAAATTACGCTGTTATCCCTAAGGTAACTTAATTTTTTAATCAATATAATTGGATCAAATATTCATATATTAATGTAAAATAATAATAAAAGTTATTTAAATTTTAATACCACCCCAGTAAAATTTTTTATTATAATATAAATTTAATTATTCTTTTTAATTTATAATAAAAAAAATAAAGATCTATAGGGTCTTCTCGTCCTTTAATTATATTTTAACTTTTTAATTAAAAAATAAAATTCTATAAAAATTTAAAAAAGACAGTATATATCTCATTCAACCATTCATACGAGCCTTCAATTAAAAGACTATTGATTATGCTACCTTCGCACAGTCAAAATACTGCGGCCCTTTAAATTAATCAGTGGGCAGGTTAGACTTTAAATTAAATTCAAAAAGACATGTTTTTGATAAACAGGTGAATATATAATTTGCCGAATTCCTTATTTAAACCTTTCATTTTAAAAAATCATTATATATTTTATATACTAATTTTATCATAATTAATAAATTTTAATAATTAAAATTTATATTTTAATAAATAATTTAATTTTATAATAAATAATAAAAAATTTAAAATAAATTATAACAAATTTATTAATGATAACTATTTTTAAGCTTACATTTATTAAAATATTTTATTTAAAATTTAAAAATTTATTTTAAAGCTAATCCCTTAAAATATTAATTTTATAAAATAAAAATATTAAAAAAATAAAATTTTTAATTTATAAATCTAAATTAAATTTATTTCTTAAAAAACTAGATATATTTTAAAACGATTAACATTTCATTTCTAATTATATATTTAAAATAATTATACTACAGTAACTTTTATATATAATTAAATCTTTAAAATTCGAGAAAAATTAATATAATAATTTATTAATTAATAAACCCTGATACACAAGGTACAATAAATTAAATTTTCTTTTAAAATAAAAATTTTTCAAATTATTTCAATATTCTTTTACAATACTATTAAACTATCATTAAAATTATTTTTTCTTTAAAAAATACTAAAACAAAAATTTATAAAATTATTTTTATTAAATAAATAAAATAAACATATAAAAATTAATAAATAAAATCTAATCAATTTAAATTGATTTGCACAAATTTCTTTTCAATGTAAATGAAATACTTTACTAATTAAGCTTTAAATTGTCTTTCTAGATACACTTTCCAGTACATCTACTATGTTACAACTTATCTTATTTTAAAAATAAGAACGATGGGCGATATGTACATGTTTTAGAGCTAAAATCATATAAATAATCTATTTTATATTACTATTAAATCCACTTTCAAAATTTTATTTCAAAAATTTATTCATTTAAATATATATTTATTGTAATCCATCTCTACTTAAACATAAACTGCACCTTGACCTGACATCTTATTTAATTTAATATTTAGAAAATTATATCTAATAACATATTCTGATGACGGCGATATACAAATTAAACAAATTTAAGTAAGGTTCAATGTGGATTATCAATTACAGGACAGATTCCTCTAAATAGACTAAAACACCGCCAAATTTTTTAAATTTTAAGAATATAACTAATACTACTTTAGCATTTTAAATATTTATTTTTAATAATAGGGTATCTAATCCTAGTTTATTATAAAAAGTTTATAGCTTAAATTATTTTTTTAAATAATAAATAAATAAATTTAAAAATTTTACCTAATAAATTTATATTTATATTATAAATTATTATTAATTTAACTAATACTAAAAATTTTTATTTGCATTATTTGTATAACCGCGGTAGCTGGCACAAATTTTACCAATACTATATATTATTACTAATACAAAATTTCTTTTTAAATTAATATTAATTACTGCGAATAAATAAATAAATTTAATTTTTTAAAAATTAAATTAATTCACACAAAAATTTACATGTAAAATAAAATAATAATAAAGAACTTAACCAAAATAAAATAACTTAGGTAAATAATTAATAATTATTAATAAAATAAAAATTTTTATTTTAAAAACAACAAAATAAAGAAAAAAATAAAAAATAAAATAAAAAGGGGAGAATAAAGGTAGATTAATTTTTTATAGTACATTCCTCCCCATGAAAAACCTCGTTAAAAATTAATCCCTTAATTTAATTTTT